AAAGCCTTGGTGTAGTCACTCTTTTAAAGCTGCAATTTAATGTTGTATATCAACTACAAGGCCTTAAATAATTAAGGCTAAAGGAGAAATTCTTCTTAAACAACATAATATTATTGATGTAGGGTTAATAGCGTTTTTTTGTGATAAATCAGGTTTAATTGATATAATAAAGTTGAATGTTATGTTAAAGTAGTAAAATAAATTTATTAACCTTCCTATAATTATTGCAGAAGTTAGTGTTATTATATTAAATGATATTTCTGAAATAATTAGTCATTTAGGGAAAAACCCTAATAAAGGAGGTAGCCCCCCTAATCTAAGAACTACTAGTATTATTAGTATGAAGTTTATAGGATTTAAAGGCAATATAAAGTTAGAATGGTTTGATTTCATTAGATTTTCATTTATAAGAATAGTTATTAGAGCGATAGAGATAACAATATAGCTAGAGAAGTAAAAAATAAATATATTAGAGGAGCAGAATGTGGTAGCTAAAATTCATCTTATATGCCCGATCGACGAATAAGCCATAAGAGAGCGTATTTGAGTTTGATTTATGCCTCCGAGACCACCTACGATAGCTCCTATAGCTACAATTAATATTAGAATAAGAGAAAAATCTTGGGGCATAATTATAAATATTAAACTTATTGGTGCAATTTTTTGTAGGGTAGCCAGAGTTATACATATTGATCATGAAATTCTAGATATTACATGAGGAAGTCAGCCATGAAAAGGAGCTATACCTAGTTTTAATATTATTCTAATTATAAAAATAATTCCGGGGATGAAGGTAGTATAAAAATTTAAGTTAAAGTTTATTGCTATAATACCACTTGTTAACATTAATCCTCTTCCGACTGCTTGAACAATAAAGTACTTTACTCTTGCCTCTGTTTCTTGAAATGATTGATGAGACGCAATTAAAGGGATGAAGGATAAAAGGTTTAATTCTATGCCTATTCATAAATAAATTCAATTTGTTCTAGAAATAGCAACTAAGGTTCCTATAATTATTGAAGTAGTAAATAAGAAAGAAAAAGGGGACATAAAGACAAGAAAGGAGTTGAACCTTTCAGGATAAAAGTTAGAAGCTTTTTCCTGCCCGGCATGCCTTTAATTAATTATTTTCATTCAAGGGATCCTTCGTTTCATTCATGAAATAGCCCTATGATGAGAATAAAGCAGAAAATAGTTAAAATCAATTTAATTATTAAGGAGAGGTATTCTACGGATGGGATGGGCATTAAAATTGCGATTTCGATATCAAATACTAGGAATAACACAGCAAGAATGAAAAATCGTAAAGAAAAAGGAATTCGGGCAGAATTAAAGGGATCAAATCCACACTCGAATGGCGTAGCTTTTTCATAGTTTGATTTTATTTTTTTATTAAGAAAAAAGGTAGCAAGAATAATGGCTAGAGGGAATACTATCGCGATAAAAAAATTAATATATATATAAATCATTTCCTTAGGGGGGGGCCCCTGTTAATGAAGTAAAAATTCACTGCTATTGCAAGCTTCTAAGAATGTCTATTTAGATGCAGAAGAAAATTTCTTATAATTAACGACATCAAAGTTATCCGTTCTTCCGGCGCTGCATCACATATAAAGGGTAGAGGCTAAAATTAAAGTTGACAAGGATATAGGCAAAAAATTTTTTCACGTCAGCCTTATTAACTTATCGTAGCGTATACGAGGGTATGCTCCCCGCACTCAAATAAATATAAATCTAATTATAGAAAGAATGAGAATCATAATAATATCTGAAATTACTCTCAAGTTCCTACATATAAAAAATAAAGTTGCAGTAACTATTCCTATAGCAATAATGTTTATATACTCTGCTATAAAAATTAATGCAAAGGATCCGGAGCTATACTCCGTGTTGAAGCCTGATACTAATTCAGATTCTCCCTCTGCTAAGTCGAAAGGGGTTCGATTTGTTTCTGCTAAAGTAGTAATAAATCAGGTAATAAATAGAGGTCATAGTATAATTATAAATATAAATGAATTTAGCTTGGAAAATACATTTAATCTTAATGAAGAAATCAAAACTATAGGGGAAAGAATAACTAAAGCTATACTGACTTCATAAGAAATAGTTTGGGCGATCCTACGTAGGGCCCCAAGTAGGGCGTATTTACTATTAGAAGCCCAACCAGAGAAGAGTGTTGTGTATACGTTTATTCTAGAAATACATAAAAATATTATAACCCCTCATTTTAGTAGGAAAGGGGTTCCTGAGTAAGGATACAAGGATCACACTATTAAGGCTAGAAGTAGGGCAAGTATAGGAGATATAACAAATGGTATTGAATTAGCATTTACAGGGATGCTTATTTCTTTAGTAAATAATTTTAAAGCGTCTGCCATAGGTTGAGGAATGCCTGAAATTCCAACTTTGTTAGGTCCTTTCCGAAGTTGAATATACCCTAAGATTTTACGTTCTAAAAGAGTGAAAAAAGCTATTGCAAGGAGTGCACAAATAAAAATAATAATGATAGCAATTATATTTTTTAAAAACATTATTTTAGGGTATTATACCTTATTTAGAGCTTAAGTCTAACGCACTAGTCTGCCACTAAAATTGGCTGTAGTATAAAATACATGAACTGAATGCAAATCAATTGCCTTGAATTAGGCTATACAGCCAGTAATATGGTGAAATTAAACACCTAGATATGACTTTCAAAATCATTAGTATATTACTTTAGATAAGTAGGAAAATCCTGTGGGTTGATCCTAAATCAAATGCATAGCTCTGCCAACTTATCAATGTGGTTTAATAAATAGAATTAAATTCATAAATTTAGGTCCTTTCGTACTGTAATTTATTATATTAATAAAGATAGAATCTAACCTGGCTTACGCCGGTCTGAACTCAGCTCATGTAGTGATTTAATGGTTGAACAAACCAACTTTATTAAGCGGCTGCGCCTAATAGTTACACTAAGCCAACATCGAGGTGCCAAACTTCACTGTCAATGTGAACTCTCTAGTGAAATTAGCCTGTTATCCCTAAGGTAGCTATTTCTAAAACATTGATGGGTGTGAGTCTAATAAGGTAAAAAAGAGGTATTAATGTCTTTTGGTTGTCCCAACCAAATTAATAATTAAGTGTTATAACATGTATTAATAAAGCTCTATAGGGTCTTCTTGTCTTTTATAAAAATTTAGGCTTCTTCACCTAAATATCAGTTTTCTTTGATTTTTGATGAGACAGCTATATTCTTGTGTGTCCTTTCATACTAGCCTCCAATTAAAAGGCAAATGATTATGCTACCTTTGCACGGTCAAGGTACCGCGGCCGTTGAATTTGTATCACTGGGCAGGATGGACCTATTATATATTCAATAGGCGGTGTTTTTGTTAAACAGGCTGAATATATTTTGCCGAGTTCCTTATCAAAATATGAATTTTAATTATTTTAAATATACGGTTAAATACGTAAAATAGATTGAGAGTATTAGTTATAACAGTATAAGTTAGTCTTTAGAAAAGAGAATTACATTTATAAACTCAATTTAATATAATTGAAGAATCGAATGATTTGTACAGTAACGATATAATAGCTGTTGTTAAGCCTATTTTAATCTCTCATATAAAATTATAGGTTTATTATTAAAGCTTTGCCTTTAATAATTATATAGCCTGAGGCTTTTTTGACTAACATCAATTTTAAATGTAACCAGCTATTACACTCCGCGGGGGTATGTAGCCTCTGAAAACATGTCTTATCACAATAATGCAACATTGTAGTATGGGTATCTAATCAGCATGTTTCCAGCTCTGTAGTGTTTCGGGTATAATTTATAATTATAAACTAGTTAAACCATGATGCAAAAGGTACGTTTATTACTGCTATTTAATAAGAATGATACTTTTCAGATGAATTTTAGGAAAATTAATTTTATTAAAAAATTATTTTATTTATGAAGGAAGTTTTAGAGTAAGGGAAGAGGCCCTATATTATCATTGTAAGTGACATACATTATTCATGTTCTACTCTAAAGGTACAACTTCAGTTACACCTACTATGTTACGACTTATCCCTCCTTTCGGTGGGAGTGACGGGCGATTTGTGCACAATTTTAGATTGCTAATTCAATAGTTCATAATATTAACTATTTACTATTAAGTCCATATTATAACATTAGTTTCGGGTTGTTAACCTGTTTTATATTTAATGTAATCCATCTAAGCTTGTTTATAGGCTGCACATTGACCTGACGTAATAAAGTTAATTTACGGAGCTGACAATCTTATATAATGTTAGCTTACGACGGCAGTATACAAGCTGATAAATCTAAAACAAGAAAGGTTTAACGTGGGTTGACGAGTTAATTGACAGATTCCCCTAATAGCATAAAATGCCGCCAATTCCTTTGGATTTTAAACGTGTGTCTGTAGTGTCCGGAGAAGATTTTACGGAATAGAATAGAAGGGTATCTAATCCTTGTTTTTGTCTAATCTTTCGTTTTGAGGAATGATATATATGAAGTTAATTATGTTGAATATATTATACCATTATAACATAGAATTTTTATCAGTACTTTACCGGTGTATAATTGACTTGTGCTTATCGTATAACCGCGACGGCTGGCACGAATTTAGTCAGCACTAATTAATAATACCTGTTACATTAGTTTAATTTGTAACAAGATGCTTTACTGCAGGCGTGAAAATTGGTGAGTAGTGAAACTTATCCATTACAAGAATAAACTTTAAGATGCGGGGGGTTGCACGGGTTCTCAGAAAATAGCATGTATTATGTTTTATTAAAGCCAATCTAGTAGCAAGGATCAAACTATTATAGGATTTAATTAGAAAATAGTAATTAGTGAAGGTATCAAAATAATTAAGAATACTGGGGTTACATGCCCTATAATTACTATTAAATTACGTGGGATCAAGAATCTGGCAGGGGTATTAAGGTTTCTGATGGCTCCATGGTTAATGTTTACATAGAGAGTAAGTGAGTATACCGCTGCAACAAACCTTATGACAGCTAAGGGGATAAGTATTAATTTTCTAGTAATAGTTGAAGATGTAATAAGTATAATTTCAGATAAGAGGTTTCTAGAAGGTGGAGCTGCCATATTAGCGGCGCATATAATAAATCATAATATTGATATAGTTGGGATGGAAATGTTTAATCCTTTATTTATTAGTAGAGAACGTGAGTTAGATATGGAATAGCATATATCGGTAGAGGCAAATATTGCTGACCTTAAAAGACCATGAGAAATAACTATAGATATGGCTCCTCAAATCCCTCATGAGATGTTAGACAGCACTCCAGCTATAACAAGACTTATGTGTCCTACGGAGGAGTATGCGATTAGAGACTTTATATCTTGTTGTCGCACACAGATTATTCTTGTAATTATTCCCCCCCATAATGCAAGACTTATTAGATAAAACTTTAGTATAGGGTAAATTGGTGGAATTAAATATATTATACGTAGTATACCATAGGCCCCCAGTTTTAGAAGAACTGCAGCAAGAATTATAGATCCTGCAACTGGTGCTTCAACGTGTGCTTTGGGGAGCCATAAATGAAATGCAAATAAAGGAAGTTTAACTATAAATGCAAGATTTATTATTAACCAGAAAGATGAATAGAATATTGAAAAGGAGAATAATGGAAAGAAAATATGGTTAAGATTGAATAACTGGGCCTGAATAGAGATACCGGCTAGTAAAGGTAGGCTTGCAGTAATGGTATATAATATCAGGTATATACCTGCTTGAAGGCGTTCAGGTTGGTAACCTCATTTTATAATAATTAAAAGGGTAGGGATTAAAGAGGCTTCGAATAAAATATAAAAAGAAAATAAATGGGAGGAAGAAAAGGCTATAAGTAAAATGATGGTAAGAGTAATAATATAACACAGAAATATAGGAGAAGAATGATTTATATAGATTTTTTGTCTTGCGGCAATTACTATAGGTATGATTCAAATAGTAAGAACTATTAATATGCTTCTTATATAGTCAAGCGTTGTTATCCTGGATAGTGATACTGGCATACTGTTAGAGTATAATAGGATTGTTGAGGGAACAATCATCAAGGATATAATAATTATGGTTTGATTTCATTTGTATTTAAACATAAAAAGTAGTAGTAAAAGAGGGATAAAAATAGTTAGCATTTGTTTAATAAAAGAGAATTTAGCTGATCATTACCGTATGAACGTCTCATAGCAGTTATACAAGCTAGCCCTAGACTTGCCTCACATGCACCAAATGTTAAAATGATAATAATAAATATTAATCAGCTTGATCCTCTTACTAAGATAATTATAAATATAAGACTTAGAACTATTACTTCTAAGGCTAGGAGAGCCATTAATAAATGCTGACGTTGAAGAATTACACAGGTTAGAGAAATAATAACTAAGATTGGGGAAATCAATAATATTCAAGGTGTCATAGTATATAGAATTACTTCTATTTCTGATTTACAAGACCAGTGCTTCAATACATTTAGCTTTATATACTTCAGACTACGGTGCCACCGATTATTAACTCCCAAAGTTAGTATTTTTAATTAAATTATAGTCTGTGTTTAACAAAATTTGTATTCCTTACGTGAAAAGCAAGAGTATTATTTATACTATAACCACTGCTTACGGACATTTGACATATTTACAGCTTCAATGTAATGCTTTACAGTTTAAGCTACTTAAGCAAATTGTTATAATAATTCATAGTATAATTATTCCAACACACCCTACAAATGATATTAATACTTTGTCTTGGGCGTTAATAACTATCAGAGAAACTTCTTTTATTTTAAAAAAAAATATTAATGGAAGAAGGGACCATCCTTGATCGATTTCCTTTAGGGTTAATAAGGGAAGTTTTATAAGGATGTTAGATAAAAAATGAGAAGAGATAGGAGTGAGGAATCATATAAGGCAGTGACTGTTAGTTAAGATTGAGTTTGAGGGAAAATTTAACACTATAGAAGTTGTAGCCCCTATTATAACTCCTGATATAACTATGCATGGAGCAACAAATTTATACCCACTAATAAAATTAGGCTCAATTACGGGGGTATTGTACAATCAGTTTACTATGGCCCCCCCCACGATTGCTATAGTAGTGAGAACAATGATTCTTAGAGACTGAGTTATATTTTCTATCGAGTACTGTGTAGACGGACTATATGTGGGAGTCAGTAATACATAGATAGAGAATCGGGTTGAATAGGCTGTCGTCAAAATAGTTGCGATTATAAATATAATTATAATTATAATGTTTTTTTCAGATGTTAGTATTGATGCTCTTTCGATAATAAGATCCTTAGAATAAAATCCCGCTATAAATGGGGCACCGCATAAGGCTAGGTTGGCGACTGAAATGGCTACAGAAATAGAGGGAAGTTGTGTTACTGTATTGCCCATTGTGCGCAAGTCTTGACTGTGGTGATGAATATCAATTATATTGCCTGCGCAAATGAATAAAAGTGCTTTAAAAAGGGCGTGGGTGATTAGGTGGAAAAAAGCGATTTCTGGCATGTTTAGTCTTAAAGTAAATATTATGAGGGCTACCTGCCTTAGTGTAGACAGGGCAATGATTTTTTTTATGTCACATTCTACTATGGCACTTGCGCTAGCTATTAACATTGTTAAGGTAGCTATTATTAATAGAATAGGGCTAAATAAGGTTGCTTTTTCTATTATTGGATAAAATCGATATAGAAGGTACACTCCCGCGGTCACTAAAGTTGAGGAGTGAACTAAGGCTCTTACGGGAGTGGGGGCTGCTATAGCTGCTGGAAGTCATCTAGAGAATGGTATCTGTGCTCTTTTAGTTATTGCGGCAATTAAGATTATAAGGTAGACTCACCAGCAGGAGCCATTAGGTCATATAACTGTAATAGTTCATTGACCTTGATTAAATATTAAGGCAATAGCAATCAATAATATAACATCTCCAATACGGTTAGTAAGAGCTGTAATTATCCCCGCACCCAGTCTTTTAGCGTTGTTATAATAAATAACTAAAACAAAAGATGTAATTCCGAGGCCGTCTCAGCCTAAAAGTAAGGTGATAGTGTGAGGAAATAAGATTAGAAATATCATTGATAAAACAAATAGAATAACTAAAATAACAAATCGGTCTTTTGTTTTATCGTTGGATATGTATGTTTTAGAAAATTGTATTACCCTACAAGCGATTGATAAAACGGTTGATATAAATAAGGTTCTTGTAGTGTCAATAATAATGGGTATAGAAATATCTATTGAGTTAAAGTTGATAATGTCTCATTCAATTATAATAGCATTCTGTAAAAATATAGTAATGATAACTAAAATATAGGATATTAGAGTTAGTAATAGAAGAATTTGAGTTGTAATGTGCACCATGGTAAAAATCATAAGTGTATGAATCAATGGGTCCACAGACCATTATTTTATTTAAACTATTTTTACAAGGCGGGTAAGTTAATACCTTTATACGGGCCGAAACCGGAGTTTGTCGTCTTATGTTAATTATGGATGGTCGTCTCTATACAGCCTTAATAGAAGACAGAAAATATATCTTTGGATTAAGCAAATTCCAAGTTCAAATATAATATAGCCGACTTGAATAGAAAGCAAGATAATTAGGCTTATAGGCCTGGAAAATACTGACGCTGCGCAGTATGACCCAATTAAGGTTAAAACAATGTGACCGGCTCTTATGTTAGCTGCTAGTCGGAAAGATAGGGTTAAAGGTCGTACTATAATTCTGATAGTTTCAATTAATACTAAAAATGGGTTTAATCAATGGGGAGCTCCACCAGGTAAGAGACCTGCGACTCATCTTGATAAATTAAAAGTGATAGCTGAAATAATTAATGAAAATCATAAAGGAAGCCCAAATCTTAAGGTAAATAGCAGATGCCTAGAGTATCTAAAGACTGCTGGAAGGAGCCCTATTAAATTAATATTAATAATAATAATAAATAAAGCAACAATAAATCTGTTAAATCCTTTAATATGCGCTCCATAGGTGCGAGAACCTTGATCGTTTATAATTACTATTACTGAATTTATACATAGAATAAGGTTTGAAGGAGTAATTCATATGTTTAGAAAAAACAGTATAATTGAAGCATAAGAAACTAATCAGAATAATAATGGGGGTAGTAAATTATTTAATCTGCTGGTCCCTGGGTCAAAAGAAGAAAAGATATCTAGTATCATCAAGACTTGACGTATGTCATTTAAGGCTTTGAAGGTCTTTAGTTTAATTAACTTAAAGTCTTACTATTTATCAATAATTTTATCTCAGGCTTGAGCTGATACAGGAATGGAAATATGAAGAATAAAATAAAATGCAGTAAAAATTTGTCCTAGTCTTTCATACGGATATTCTACAGGCCGTCCCCCGATTCAAGTTAATAAGATTGTGTTAGCCGCCAATAGCCAGAATATAAATTGACTAAGGGGGTAGAATGACAGACCTCGCGCCTTATGTTGAGATATTAGTGGGATCAGAAATAAAATTAGAATTGCTGCAAATATCGCAACTACACCACCAAGTTTATTAGGAATTGAACGTAGAATAGCGTATGCTCATAAAAAATATCATTCTGGCGCGATGTGAATGGGGGTAACTAAGGGGTTTGCAGGGATGAAGTTTTCAGCATCTCCTAATAGATTGGGAAAAATTAATGATACAAATGATAGGGATATTAAAAGAATTATGAACCCTACAATATCTTTAAAAGTGTAGTATATGTGAAAAGGGATCATGTTTATCGAGGATTTGATGCCTAACGGGTTGTTAGACCCTGTTTGATGTAGGAATAATAAGTGAATTATGGATAAAGCAGCAATAATAAAGGGCATTAAGAAATGTAAAGCAAAGAATCGGTTTAAAGTAGCGTTGTCTACTGCAAAGCCTCCTCAAACTCACTTTACTAGGGAAGACCCAATATAAGGAATTGCTGATAAAAGATTTGTAATTACAGTGGCTCCCCAGAATCTTATTTGTCCTCATGGAAGTACATACCCAACAAAAGCTGTAGCTATCACTACTACAACTAGAATGACTCCAATATTTCATGTTTCTATATATATGTAGGAGCCGTAATAAATTCCTCGGGCAATGTGGATATAAATACAAATAAAAAATCATGATGCCCCATTTGCGTGAATATATCGTATAATTCAGCCGTAATTTACATCCCGCATAATATGGGCCACAGAAGAAAAAGCTAGGTCTGTGTGTGGGGAGTAGTGTATAGATAAAATTAACCCTGTTAAAATTTGGATAATTAAGCAAATACCTAGTATTGAGCCAAAATTTCACCAGATAGATAAATTGGCAGGTGCAGGGAGGTCAACTAAAGCACCATTAGCGATCTTGAGCCCTGGGTGAGTTTTTCGAACTGATCTGAACATATGAAAACGGCCGTAAGGGGCCTTTGTCTACTTGAGCAGTTTTTACTACTATAATTAGGGCTAAAAATAAGATAAGTGCTATCAAAATCGGAATTGTTGAATTATGTATAGAATAAATATTATAAATTTTAAATTCATTTATTGAGAGGTTTAGAATATAATTGTTAAAGAATAAAATAATGACTACAGAAAAAATTATTGGGGCGTGAAGTCATGATCAGTTTGTAATATGCTGGTTTGGTTGAAGAGCAGCAAAATAAGCGAATATTACTAATATCCCTCCTACGTAAATAATAAAGGTGATAAATCCAAACCATCTAGAATATACTATAGATAAATCAATTGCAATAAAGAACGCTCTGCTCAGAACTAATATTCCTAGATTAATTGGGGATAAAGCAGTAATGCATATAATGATTAGCGTGATAATTAAAGTGTTGATAATTAATAGGGTCATTGTATACTATAATAAGGAGGGCCTACTTTAGGATTCAAATTCCTACGTGCAAAATTACACTTTATTATAATGAGCCCCATCAGTAAATACATAAATATAAAAAAATTCATACAACATCTACAAAATGCCAGTATCATGCAGCAGCTTCAAAGCCAAAATGATGGGTTGTGCTGAAATGGTGAAAGATTACACGTATGAGGCATACTGCTAAGAATGTACTACCAATTAAAACATGAAGCCCATGGAATCCTGTTGCTACAAAAAATGTTGCTCCATATACTCTGTCTGCGATTGTAAATGAGGCTTCAATATACTCTATGGCTTGAAGAAAAGAAAAATATATTCCTAGGGATACTGTTAGGATTAAGGCTTGAATAGTTTGATGGCGATGGCCGTCAATGAGGCTGTGATGCGCCCATGTTACTGTAACTCCTGAAGCTAATAAAACTGCAGTGTTCAATAATGGGACTCTAAAGGGGTTAATAGGAGTAATTCCTGTAGGAGGCCATCTACACCCTAATTCAGGAGTGGGGGCTAGTCTTCTATGAAAAAAGGCTCAAAAAAATGCAAGAAAGAATAAGACTTCAGATGCAATAAATAAAATTATACCTCATCGCAGCCCTTTGGACACATAAGAAGTATGATGACCTAAAAACACTCCCTCACGGACGACATCTCGTCACCATTGAACTATAGTTAATAAGATAATTACTAACCCCAAAGTTATACAGACTATGCTGTAGCCGTGAAATCAAGCTGTAAGACCTACAGTTAAAGAAAATGCTCCTAAGGAGCCTGTGATTGGTCAAGGACTAAATTCAACTAGATGAAATGGCTGACGTACCATAGCTATATTAAAATAAAATTTTGGGTTAATATATAAAATTAGTGATAGCTAGAACTCGCTTATAAAAGCAATTTATATTTGACAAACATATGTTATATTTTAACTAGAATTCTGATAAAAGGGGGGCGATCCATTTTCGGGGTATGAACCCAATAGCTTTATTTAGCTTATTTTATCATCATTTTCATGCTTTAATGTTTAATTGTGAGACGCGGGTTTTTGATGCATGCGGAAAATGGGGTAGAAATTGTCATCATATAATGACTATTATAAGTATTAATAAAAAAATTATAGAAATTGGGACAAGTACTCAGTTTATTGGGGATAAATGAGGCATACATATATTTTAAGAGTTTAAATCTAATATTAAACTACAAATTATATGTTTGAATTTTTTTTATTGAAGGGAAATATCCGTAATCGGTTTTACAGACCGATGCCTCTAATTCTCAGCCACTTCAACTTTTTAATTCTATTATATAGTAAACAAGTGTGAAATAGAATAATAGGCGTTATGTTTTTTTTCTTTTTTATGTTTTGTTAGAATTATTCAATGATAATTGTAAACCGTGGGCTGTTAATGATACATTAATAATGTAAAGTTAACATGAAAAATATTTGTTAGAAAATATTTTGCTGTTTGTAAAATTATTTCGGGGTTTATAAGGGTAAAACAAGGAGATATAAATTGTAGCCTAAATATAAAATTACAGTTATTAATTCTGATAAATTAGATGCTAAAATGATAAAAAATAAAAAAAAAATCGAAAAATTGAGAACTTTAGGGAAAGCGGTAGGAGAGTTAAATATAGGTCTATTTTTTTTGATTGATTGAGGAACGCCTGTTGGATAGATTGGGTTAAGAAGAAAGAAAGGGGTGTTTACATGACACAATCCGTCCACGTTCATCACTTTATCTTGAAAAGTATAACAGGCAGAGTAAAAAAAGCTGAAATTCTCTTAATAGCAAATTTAAGAGAAAAAAAGTTAAATTTTTTTAAAATTTAACTTTAATGGTCGTTTAAATTAAAGCTGTATTAAATTAAATAATTTATATCTTAAGATTCACCCACAATCAAGATAAAAATTAATTAAATTTATTATAAGTTTAAATTTAAAACGCAGGTGGCTAAGTAGTACAATTGGGTTAAATCCATTTTTTATTGTGAATAAAAGTGGGAGAAACTTAAAAAATTAGTTAAAAAATCTTAAATTAGCTTGATATTAATGTTAACGTTTTAAGGCCTTAAAATTACTAGAAGATAAAAAAAATTGAAGGCCCCTAAAAAGTATGTTTTTAGAGGGGGTTCATTAAAATTTGTTGTTTATATATATAATGCTTAAAATATATGAAATATACTACTAGTATATATGATCTATTAGTATTACTTATAAGTAGCGCCGACTGAGGCGAGGGACGCCAGTCTATGAGCGAAACCCTCAGCCGACAGTCGCTGCGGTCCACTTTATTTAGTTAATGTTTAATTGTATTTGTTTAATGTTAATAATTACATTATTGTAAATTTTACTTTTACAATCTTAAATTAAATTATATATTTTAAATAAAATTATTGTACAAACATAATTTATATTAATAAATATATATATATATTTATATTTAATGTTAATTATATATTAATTTATTCTAAATATATATATATATATATATATATATATATGTATATAATAATAGTTATATATATTATAAGTATTAGTAAAAATTAAAAAAAAAAAAATCTTATTACGTTTGCGATTCAAACTTTCTGCTTGGAAGGCAGTTGTACTAATTATACTAACATAATAATGTTAAAAGTGTTATAGGTTAATTTAATGTAGTTTATTTTGTTCCTTATCTGTAGATGTTAGATTTAACCTTCTTTGAATGATTTTACTCATGAAATAAATGTATTAGTGTCAATAGCTTCAATCGCAATAGGTATAAATCTATGATTTGCCCCACAAATTTCTGAGCATTGCCCATAAAACACTCCTGGGCGCCGAATAGTGAATGTTAATTGGTTCAACCGTCCAGGGATTGCGTCAGCTTTAACCCCTAATGCCGGGACTGTTCAGGAGTGAATTACGTCAGCAGCAGAGACTAATATCCGTACTTCAACGTTTATAGGTAAGATGACTCGGTTGTCTACTTCTAAAAGACGAAAGTGTCCTTCAGCTAAGTCATTAACATTTACTATATAAGAATCAAATTCAATACTATAAAAGTCTGTGTATTCATACCTTCAGTATCATTGGTGCCCAATTGCTTTAACTGTAATTCCTGGCTCTACAATTTCGTCTGTTAAATATAAAAGCTGTAGTGAGGGTAGAGCTAGAAATAACAAAATAAACGCGGGTATAATTGTCCAAATAGTTTCAATTGACTGTGCTTCATATACATTGCGGCATGTATATTTATTTACTGATAAAGAAATTATAGCATAAGAAACAAATGTTAAAACTATAATAATGACTAATATTGCATGGTCGTGGAATGCAATTAATATAGATATAATCGGAGTAGCGGCATCTTGGAATATAATTTGTCTTCAATGAGACATTTAAGTGAGCTAGATACTAGCAGAGACTTATGTAACAGATAAGTGCCTTGTTGGCTTTCACTTAATGGTATAGTAATTATAACTGTTTCGGATGAGTTATGGAAGTCTAATGGAAGTATATCTTGCCATTCAAGAGAAGATGCTTGATGACTAGCAGATACAGTAGCTCGTTGGCTGGTTAGTGATTCTCATAACATAAAAATAAAAAGAAGAAGGGCGATAAAAGAAAGCATAGACCCTATAGAAGAAATAACATTTCATTTTATTATTGCGTCCGGATAATCCGAATAACGTCGTGGTATTCCACTAAGTCCTAAGAAGTGTTGAGGAAAAAAGGTGGCATTGACCCCAATAAATATCAATGAAAAATGTGTTTTTGCCCATCGTGGATGTATGGTTAACCCTGTAAATAAGGGGAACCAATGAGCAAATCCGCCAAAGATAGCAAAAACTGCTCCCATAGATAAAACATAATGAAAATGTGCTACCACATAGTAAGTATCGTGAAGAATAATGTCAATTGATGAGTTAGCTAGCATGATGCCTGTTAACCCTCCTGTAGTAAAAAGGAAAATAAATCCTAAAGCTCATAATATAGGAACTTCATACTTAATTCGGCTACCGTAAATAGTCGCTAGTCAACTAAATACTTTAATTCCTGTAGGTACGGCAATAATTATAGTAGCTGCGGTGAAATAAGCTCGAGTGTCAACGTCTATTCCTACGGTAAACATATGATGGGCCCAAACAATAAACCCTAAAATTCCAATTCCTAATATAGCGTAGATTATACCTAAAGTACCGAAAGCTTCAGTCTTATTTGAATAATGGGCCACAATATGTGAAACTATACCAAATCCAGGTAAAATTAAAATATAAACTTCAGGGTGTCCAAAGAATCAAAATAGATGTTGGTATAAAATAGGGTCCCCCCCACCTGCTGGGTCAAAAAATGCTGTGTTAAGGTTACGGTCTGTTAATAACATAGTAATGGCTCCTGCTAAGACAGGGAGCCTTAATAATAGTAAAACTGCGGTAATAACAACAGATCAAACAAATAAGGGTACACGTTCTAGTCGTAATCCTTTGGAGCGTATATTGATAACTGTAGTAATAAAGTTTACTGCCCCTATGATAGAGGAAACTCCTGCTAAATGAAGCGAAAAAATCGCTAAGTCTACTGATGGGCCTGCATGAGCGATGTTTCTTGATAATGGGGGATAAACAGTTCATCCTGTTCCGACTCCTTTTTCTACAGCTGCACTAGATAAAAGAAGGGTTAATGAGGGAGGTAAAAGTCAAAACCTTATATTATTTAATCGGGGAAAAGCTATATCAGGGGCTCCTAGTATAAGGGGAACAAGTCAGTTACCAAAACCACCAATTATTACTGGTATAACCAAGAAAAAAATTATAAGAAAAGCATGTGCTGTTACGATAGTATTATATAATTGATCGCTACCAAGCAGAGATCCTGGCTGGCCTAATTCTGCTCGAATAAGAAGTCTTATTGAAGTTCCTAATAAGCCAGATCATATACCAAAAATAAAATATAAAGTCCCAATGTCTTTATGGTTAGTTGAAAAAAATCAGCGCAT